TGACCTTGAAAATTCACTCATTCAACTTGAATAAAATAAGAACGAAACTAAACAAAAATGGAATGAAATTGGGTTAGGTCGTACCGCCGAAATCGAGTGCTAATTACAAAATTAACCGATCAACTTGCTATCGAACATTTTTTCATTCGATCCTCAATAAATTTCAATATATTTCAGTTTTATTATTATGAAAATAAATCCTACTACTTTGGTTCCTGGAGTTTCCACACTTGAAAAAAAAAATCTAGGACGTATCGCTCAAATCATTGGTCCAGTACTGGATGTATCCTTTACCCCCGGGAAGATGCCTAATATTTATAACGCTTTGGTAGTTAAAGGTCGAGATACTATCGGTCAAGAAATTAATGTGACTTGTGAGGTACAACAATTATTAGGAAATAATAGAGTTAGAGCTGTAGCTATGAGTGCTACAGATGGTCTAATGAGAGGAATGGAAGTGATTGACACGGGAGCTCCTCTAAGTGTTCCAGTCGGCGGAGCCACTCTAGGCCGAATTTTCAACGTGCTTGGAGACCCTGTTGATGAGTTAGGCCCCGTAGATACTCGTACAACATCTCCTATTCATAGATCTGCACCCGCGTTTATACAGTTAGATACAAAATTATCTATTTTTGAAACAGGAATCAAAGTCGTAGATCTTTTAGCCCCTTACCGGCGTGGAGGAAAAATAGGACTATTCGGAGGGGCTGGAGTGGGGAAAACCGTGCTCATTATGGAATTGATCAACAACATTGCGAAAGCTCATGGGGGTGTATCCGTATTTGGAGGAGTAGGTGAACGTACTCGTGAAGGAAATGATCTTTACATGGAAATGAAAGAATCCGGAGTAATTAATGAACAAAATATTGCAGAATCAAAAGTGGCTCTAGTCTACGGTCAGATGAATGAGCCCCCCGGAGCTCGTATGAGAGTTGGTTTGACAGCTCTAACTATGGCGGAATATTTCCGAGATGTTAATGAACAAGATGTACTTCTATTTATCGACAACATCTTCCGTTTTGTCCAAGCAGGATCTGAAGTCTCCGCCTTATTGGGTCGAATGCCTTCCGCCGTGGGTTATCAACCCACCCTGAGTACCGAAATGGGTTCTTTACAAGAAAGAATTACTTCTACCCAAGAGGGATCCATAACTTCTATTCAAGCAGTTTATGTGCCTGCAGACGATTTGACCGACCCTGCTCCTGCCACTACATTTGCACATTTAGATGCTACAACCGTATTATCAAGAGGATTAGCTGCAAAAGGTATCTATCCCGCAGTAGATCCTTTAGATTCAACATCAACTATGCTCCAACCACGAATCGTGGGTGAAGAACATTATGAAACTGCACAAAGAGTAAAGCAAACTTTACAACGTTATAAAGAACTTCAGGACATTATAGCTATCCTTGGGTTGGACGAATTATCGGAAGAAGATCGCTTGATCGTAGCAAGAGCACGAAAAATTGAGCGTTTCCTATCACAACCCTTTTTTGTAGCAGAAGTTTTTACCGGTTCCCCCGGTAAATATGTTGGTTTAGCCGAAACAATTAGAGGGTTTAAATTGATCCTTTCCGGCGAATTAGATGGTCTTCCTGAACAAGCCTTTTATTTGGTAGGTAACATTGATGAAGCTACTGCGAAGGCTACGAATTTAGAAATGGAGAGTAAATTGAAGAAATGAGCTTAAATCTTTGTGTACTAACTCCTAATCGAATTGTTTGGGATTCAGAAGTGAAAGAAATCATTTTATCTACGAATAGTGGACAAATTGGCGTATTACCAAACCACGCCCCTATTGCCACAGCTGTGGATATAGGTATATTAAGAATACGCCGTAACGATGAATGGTTAACGATGGCTCTGATGGGCGGTTTTGCTAGAATAGGCAATAATGAAATTATTATTTTAGTAAATGACGCGGAAAAGGGTAGTGACATTGATCCACAAGAAGCTCAAGAAACTCTTGAACTAGCGGAGGCTAACTTAAGGAAAGCAGAAGGCAAGAGACAAACAATTGAGGGAAACCTAGCTGTCCGACGGGCTAGGACACGAGTCGAGGCTATCAATGCGGGTTTACAACCCGTAAATGGGTACAAATAATCAAAGGAACTTCTATATAAACGGAACCTATGGCTATCGATGCTTTTTTTTATTCTTCTTTTTCTTATTCTGTCCATTGATTCAAAAAATGACTAGAAAAAAATAAAAAAAATAAAAGAAGATAGTCTAACTTAAGAAAACTTATTAGATACCAGAGTTTTGGTATCTAATAAGATCTACCTACTATTGGATTTGAACCAATGACTCCCGCCGTATGAAAGCAATACTCTAACCACTGAGTTAAGTAGGTCTTTTATGATCACAAAGAAAACCAAACGCAAAGGAACTCATCCTACATCGTAGTACAGCGATAAACGATCAATTCAATATTACTTCGTAGCATACCATACCAATCAACCAGAGGGAGATGTGTTGAATCATGGAATATTCATCTTGA